GCTAACGTAGCTTAACTAAAGCATAACACTGAAGATGTTAAGATGGACCCTAGAAAGCCCCGTAAGCACAAAGATTTGGTCCTGATCTTATTATCAGCTTTAACCCTATTTACACATGCAAGTCTCCGCAGCCCTGTGAGGATGCCCTCACTCCCCCGTCCGGGGACAAGGAGCCGGTATCAGGCACAACAATAGCCCAAGACACCTTGCTTAGCCACACCCCCAAGGGTATTCAGCAGTGATAGACATTAAGCCATAAGTGAAAACTTGACTTAGACAGGGATAAGAGGGCCGGTTAAACTCGTGCCAGCCACCGCGGTTATACGAGAGGCCCAAGTTGACATTCTCGGCGTAAAGAGTGGTTATGGGAAAACCAGACTAAAGCTAAAGACCTCTCCGGCCGTTATACGCTCATAGAAGTTCGAACACCACTAACGAAAGTAGCTTTAAACTCTCCTACCAGAACCCACGACAGCTAGGGCACAAACTGGGATTAGATACCCCACTATGCCTAGCCATAAACTCAGATATTATAGTACAAAAATATCCGCCAGGGGACTACAAGCATAGCTTAAAACCCAAAGGACTTGGCGGTGCTTCAAACCCACCTAGAGGAGCCTGTTCTAGAACCGATAATCCCCGTTCAACCTCACTACTTATTGCTCTTTCCGCCTATATACCACCGTCGCCAGCTTACCCTATGAAGGCCCAACAGTAAGCAAAATGAACACTGCTCAAAACGTCAGGTCGAGGTGTAGCGTACGAAGTAGAAAGAAATGGGCTACATTACCTAAATATAGGTTATTACGAAAGGTAATTCTGAAATTGATAACCAGAAGGTGGATTTAGCAGTAAAGAGGGAGTAGAGTGCCTTCTTGAAGCCGGCTCTGAAGCGCGCACACACCGCCCGTCACTCTCCCCAACAACCATAGACCAAAAGTAAGTAACAACCATGCCGGTTACAAGGGGAGGTAAGTCGTAACATGGTAAGTGTACCGGAAGGTGCACTTGGAATAACCAGGGCATGGCCGAGATAGTAAAGCGGCTCCCTTACACCGAGCACACATCCATGCAAGTTGGATTGCCCTGAACCAAACAGCTAGCTCAACCAACATAACAAAACATACAACATAAATAACTCTACAAAAACATAAAATAACAAAATAAACCATTCAACCACCCCAGTACGGGCGACAGAAAAGGAACCACTGAAGCAATAGTCACAGTACCGCAAGGGAAAGCTGAAAGAGAAATGAAACAACTCACTCAAGTACATAAAAGCAGAGAACTCACCTCGTACCTTTTGCATCATGATCTAACTAGTATAACCAAGCAGAGAGAACTCTAGTTTGTTTCCCCGAAACCTGCACGAGCTACCCCGGGACAGCCAATTCAGGGCCAACCCGTCTCTGTGGCAAAAGAGTGGGAAGATCCCCGAGTAGAAGTGAAAGACCTATCGAGTCAGGTAATAGCTGGTTGTCAAGAAATGAATAGTAGTTCAGCTCCGATAAACCTCCAACCAAAAAGATACTAAAACAGGCCACAAGCTAATAACGGAAGTTAGTTAAGGAAGGTACAGCTCCCTTAACAAAGGACACAACCTTAACAGAAAGCTAAGGAATAATATAAACCAAAGGATTTGGGCTTCAGTGGGCCTGAAAGCAGCCATCTGACTAGAAAGCGTTAAAGCTCAGACCCTAACAATCCTATTATTAGATTAACAAATCCAATGCTTCTAAAAATAATGGACCACCTTATACCCGTATAAAAAAGACCATGCTAGAACAAGTAATAAGAAGAACGAACTTCTCCCAGCACAAGTGTAAGTCGGATCGGACACCCCGCCGACAATTATCGAACCCAATAAAAGAGGGAATTGCACAACTAACCATTAAAACAAGAAACCCATGCAACCAAAATCGTTAACCTTACACAAGAGTGCCCACCAAAGGAAAGACTTAAAGGAAAAAAAGGAACTCGGCAAACCTAAACCCCGCCTGTTTACCAAAAACATCGCCTCCTGCATCACTGAGAATAGGAGGTCCCGCCTGCCCTGTGACTTAAAGTTTAACGGCCGCGGTATTTTAACCGTGCGAAGGTAGCGCAATCAATTGTCTTTTAAATGAAGACCTGTATGAATGGCATAACGAGGGTCTGACTGTCTCTTTTTCCCAGTCAATGAAACTGATCTGCCCGTGCAGAAGCGGGCATAACAATATAAGACGAGAAGACCCTATGGAGCTTTAGACATTAATCAACTATGAAAAGCGAATAAAACACTTCCCAAACAACATAGCCATGACACAAATGTCTTCGGTTGGGGCGACCACGGGATATAAAAAAACTCCCGAGTGGATAGGGTTAAACCCTAAAACTAAGAACCACACCCCTAAGTCACGAAAATTTCGACCAATAATGATCCGGAAAAATTTCCGATCAACGAACCAAGTTACCCTAGGGATAACAGCGCAATCCTCTCCCAGAGTCCATATCGACGAGAGGGTTTACGACCTCGATGTTGGATCAGGACATCCTGATGGCGCAGCCGCTATCAAGGGTTCGTTTGTTCAACGATTAATAGTCCTACGTGATCTGAGTTCAGACCGGAGTAATCCAGGTCAGTTTCTATCTATAAAGCTACCATCTCTAGTACGAAAGGACCGAAATGGTGAGGCCAATACTTAAAGCACGCCTCCCCCCCACCTAATGAAAACAACTAAATTAGCCAAAGAGGAGCAGATCCTTTAGGCCCTAGAGAAGGGTCCAACTAAGGTGGCAGAGCCTGGTAAATGCAGGGAGCCTAAGCCTCCCCCCTCAGAGGTTCAAATCCTCTCCCTAGTTATGCTTAACATATTAATAACCCACATTATTAACCCCCTTGCCTACATCGTCCCAGTACTTCTAGCAGTAGCCTTCCTCACCCTAATTGAACGAAAAGTGCTTGGGTATATACAACTACGAAAAGGGCCTAACATTGTAGGCCCATACGGACTTTTACAGCCCATCGCTGACGGCGTAAAACTATTTATCAAAGAACCCGTCCGACCCTCAACATCCTCACCCTTTCTATTCCTCGCCACCCCCACTTTAGCCCTAACTCTAGCCCTAACCCTCTGAGCACCCCTTCCCCTACCCTTTCCAGTCACAGACCTTAATCTTACTATCCTATTCATCCTAGCCATCTCAAGTCTAGCTGTATACGCAATCCTCGGCTCAGGATGGGCCTCAAATTCCAAATATGCCCTCATCGGGGCACTCCGAGCTGTCGCCCAAACTATTTCATACGAAGTAGCCCTAGGACTTATCCTGCTCTCCACAATCGTCTTTACAGGAGGCTTCACCCTATCAATATTTAACACCACCCAAGAAAGTATTTGACTTCTAGCACCAGCCTGGCCCCTAGCAGCAATATGATATGTCTCAACCCTAGCAGAAACCAATCGAGCCCCATTTGACCTGACCGAAGGCGAATCAGAACTGGTCTCCGGGTTTAACGTAGAGTATGCCGGAGGGCCTTTCGCCCTATTTTTCCTAGCAGAATACGCTAATATTTTATTTATGAATACCCTCTCAGCAGTTTTATTTCTGGGAGCATCAAACCTTCCAGGCCTCCCGGAGCTTACCGCAATCAACATCGGAATCAAAGCCGCCCTCTTATCAGTAGTATTCCTATGAGTCCGAGCATCATATCCCCGATTCCGATATGACCAACTGATACACCTGATCTGAAAAAACTTCCTACCCATAACACTTGCAATAATCCTATGACACATTTCACTCCCTATTGGCACTGCAGGACTACCACCCCAATTTTAACAACCGGAGCTGTGCCTGAACGCCCAAGGGCCACTTTGATAGAGTGAACCACGGAGGTTAGACCCCTCCCAGCTCCTTAGAAAAAGGGGACTCGAACCCATCCTCTAGAGATCAAAACTCTAGGTGCTTCCACTACACCACTTTCTAGTAGAGTCAGCTAAATAAGCTTTCGGGCCCATACCCCGGACATGTTGGTTAAAATCCCTCCTCTACTAATGAGCCCATACGTCCTAACCGTTTTCATTTCCAGCCTTGGATTCGGGACTTTATTAATCCTTTCTGTATCTCACTGGCTTATCGCATGGATTGGATTAGAAATCAACACCCTAGCTATTATTCCCCTCATAGCCCAACAACACCACCCACGAGCTGTAGAAGCCACAACCAAATACTTTCTCACCCAAGCGACGGCATCCGCTGTATTTCTATTCGCCTGCACTATCAACGCCTGAAACACAGGAATATGATGCATATTCCACATAACAGACCCCATCGCCATCAACCTAGCAATCATAGCCTTAGCACTTAAACTAGGACTTGCCCCTATACACCTATGACTGCCAGAAGTACTACAAGGAATTTCCCTCACCACAGGCCTGATTCTATCTACTTGACAAAAACTAGGACCATTTTTCCTAATGCTTCAAGTAGCCCAAGACTCACAAACCCCCACCCTCACAATACTGGCCATCCTATCCATCCTAATCGGAGGCTGAGGGGGACTTAATCAAACTCAAATCCGGAAAATCCTAGCATACTCCTCTATCGCCCACCTGGGATGAATGATTCTAGTAGTACAAATTGCCCCAAAAATAGCCCTACTCGCCCTACTCACATATATCACCATGACCACTGCAGCATTCCTTTCACTAAAGAAAATAAATACAACTAACATTGCAACCCTAGCTACAAATTGAACAAAAACCCCCACACTAGCCGCTTTAACATGCTTAACCCTGCTCTCCCTAGGAGGACTCCCACCCCTAACCGGCTTCATACCAAAATGATTCATTCTTCAAGAAGCCACTAATCAAGGGTTCCCTGCAACAGCAACAATTGCAGCACTAGGAGCTTTACTAAGCCTTTACTTCTACCTTCGCCTCACATACGCCCTAACACTAACACTCTCCCCACACCCCACTACCTCCTCAACACCCTGACGAACAACAACAAAATACCTAACCACACCAATTTCCCTAGCAGTAGTATCAGCAACCTGCCTTCTACCCCTTGCACCAACCGCCACCACCCTCTTATTCTAAGGGCTTAGGATAGTATTTAGACCATGGGCCTTCAAAGCCCCAAGCAGGAGTGAAAATCTCCTAGCCCCTGTTAAGACCTGCAGGACTTTATCCCACATCTTCTGGATGCAACCCAGACACTTTAATTAAGCTAAAGCCTTTCTAGGTGGGAAGGCCTCGATCCTACAAACTCTTAGTTAACAGCTAAACGCCCCAGCCAGCGAGCATCCACCTACTTTCCCCGCCGTTGGGGAGAAAGGCGGGGAAAGCCCCGGCGGGTGTCTAACCTGCGTCTTCAGGTTTGCAACCTGACATGAACTTCACCACAGAGCTTCTTGGTAAGAAGAGGAGTTAAACCTCTGTTTTCGGAGCTACAATCCGCCGCCTAGACCCTCGGCCACCCTACCTGTGGCAATTACACGTTGATTTTTCTCAACAAATCACAAAGATATTGGCACCCTCTATATAGTATTTGGTGCTTGAGCTGGGATAGTGGGCACTGCCCTAAGTCTCTTAATTCGAGCAGAACTAAGCCAACCTGGCGCTCTTCTCGGAGATGATCAAATTTACAATGTTATCGTTACTGCACACGCCTTCGTAATAATCTTCTTTATAGTAATACCAATTTTAATTGGTGGATTTGGAAATTGACTTGTACCACTAATGATCGGTGCCCCGGACATGGCATTCCCACGAATAAACAACATGAGCTTCTGACTTCTTCCTCCCTCTTTCCTTCTTCTCCTGGCCTCTTCTGGAGTTGAGTCCGGGGCAGGGACAGGGTGAACAGTATACCCCCCTCTCGCCGGGAATCTAGCCCACGCAGGAGCCTCAGTAGACCTGACTATTTTCTCCCTTCACTTAGCAGGGATTTCTTCAATTCTTGGAGCTATTAACTTTATTACAACAATTGTCAACATGAAACCCCCTGCCATCTCACAATACCAGACACCGCTGTTCGTTTGGGCCGTACTGGTCACAGCCGTCCTTCTTCTCCTGTCTCTCCCAGTTCTAGCCGCAGGAATCACCATGCTCCTCACAGACCGAAACCTTAATACAACATTCTTTGACCCGGCAGGAGGAGGGGATCCAATTCTATACCAACACCTATTCTGATTCTTCGGCCACCCAGAAGTATATATTCTTATTTTACCAGGTTTTGGAATAATCTCCCACATTGTAGCCTACTACGCAGGCAAAAAAGAACCATTCGGATATATAGGAATGGTTTGAGCCATGATAGCAATTGGACTCCTGGGGTTTATCGTCTGAGCCCACCATATATTTACAGTCGGAATAGACGTTGATACCCGAGCCTATTTCACCTCAGCAACAATAATCATTGCCATCCCAACAGGAGTTAAAGTGTTTAGCTGACTCGCCACTCTTCACGGGGGGTCCATCAAGTGAGAAACCCCACTGCTATGAGCACTAGGATTTATTTTCCTATTCACAGTAGGGGGCCTAACAGGAATCGTTTTATCAAATTCCTCCCTTGATATCGTACTACACGACACATATTATGTAGTAGCCCACTTCCACTACGTACTGTCAATGGGTGCAGTATTTGCCATTATAGCCGCATTCGTACACTGATTCCCATTGTTTACGGGCTATACCCTTCATAGCACCTGAACAAAAATCCACTTTGGAGTGATATTTGTCGGTGTTAATGTAACCTTTTTCCCCCAACACTTCCTTGGTCTTGCAGGAATGCCACGGCGGTACTCCGACTACCCAGACGCCTACACCCTGTGAAACACAGTTTCATCAATTGGGTCCCTAATCTCATTGGTAGCAGTGATTATGTTCCTATTTATTATTTGAGAAGCATTTGCCGCTAAACGAGAAGTAGCATCAGTTGAACTTACTATAACAAATGTTGAATGACTTCATGGCTGCCCTCCCCCATACCACACTTTCGAGGAGCCAGCGTTTGTTCAAGTACAAGCTAAATAACGAGAAAGGGAGGAATCGAACCCCCATAAGATGGTTTCAAGCCAACCGCATGCCCACTCTGCCACTTTCTTCCATAAAGACACTAGTAAAACTATTACCCTGCCTTGTCAAGACAGAATTGTAGGTTAAACCCCTGCGTGTCTTACCAGAGCTAAATGGCACATCCCGCACAACTAGGATTCCAAGACGCGGCCTCACCTGTTATAGAAGAACTTTTACACTTCCATGACCACGCCCTAATAATCGTCTTTCTAATTAGTACACTGGTCCTTTATATTATCGTCTGTATAGTATCCACTAAACTTACTAATAAATACATCCTTGATTCCCAAGAAATTGAAATTGTATGAACTATCCTTCCAGCAGTAATTCTCATCATAATTGCACTACCATCCCTACGAATTCTATATCTCATAGATGAAATCAACGACCCCCACCTCACAGTTAAAGCAATCGGACACCAATGATACTGAAGCTATGAGTACACAGACTACGAAGACTTAGGATTTGACTCTTATATAGTACCCACCCAAGACCTCACGCCTGGACAATTCCGACTCCTAGAAGCAGACCACCGTATAGTCGTCCCTATAGAATCACCAATTCGAGTTCTTATCACAGCAGAAGATGTGCTACACTCCTGAGCAGTACCAGCCTTGGGAGTAAAAATGGACGCAGTCCCAGGCCGGCTCAACCAAACCGCTTTCATTGCCTCTCGACCGGGCGTTTTCTACGGACAATGCTCTGAAATCTGCGGCGCCAATCATAGCTTTATACCAATTGTAGTTGAAGCCGTACCACTAGAACACTTCGAAAACTGATCCTCACTTATACTTGAAGACGCCTCACTAGGAAGCTAAATTGGGCCCTAGCGTCAGCCTTTTAAGCTGAAGATTGGTGACCCCCAACCACCTCTAGTGATATGCCGCAATTAAACCCCGCACCATGATTTGCTATTTTAGTATTCTCCTGACTAATCTTCCTCACAGTTATTCCCCCCAAAGTACTCTCCCACAATTTTAATAATGAGCCCACTACAATAGGGGCCGAAAAACCTAAACCTGAGCCCTGAACCTGACCATGATACTAAGCTTCTTCGACCAATTTATAAGCCCAACACTCATGGGAATCCCCCTTATTGCCCTAGCAATCGCTCTACCATGAGTTCTCTATCCCACCCCTACTACCCGATGACTTAATAATCGAGTCCTCACTCTACAAAGCTGATTCATCAACCGATTTACACAACAACTCCTCCTCCCCATCAACCAAGGGGGACACAAATGAGCAACAATCTTTGTATCCCTAATGATCTTTTTATTAACAATTAATATCCTGGGCCTCCTACCACACACTTTCACACCAACAACCCAACTCTCCCTTAACATAGGCCTTGCTGTACCCCTATGACTTGCCACAGTTATTATTGGAATACGAAATCAACCAACCCACGCACTAGGACACCTCCTGCCAGAAGGCACTCCGACACCCCTTATCCCCGTCCTAATTATCATCGAAACAATTAGCCTATTCATTCGCCCACTAGCACTAGGTGTTCGACTTACCGCAAATCTAACAGCAGGCCACCTTCTTATTCAATTGATCGCTACAGCAGCCTTCGTATTGGCCCCCATAATACCTACTGTCGCAATCCTCACGACCTCCATCCTCTTCCTTCTAACCCTCCTAGAAGTAGCTGTAGCTATAATTCAAGCATACGTATTTGTCCTTCTTCTAAGCCTCTACCTACAAGAAAACGTCTAATGGCCCACCAAGCACACGCATTCCACATGGTCGACCCAAGCCCCTGACCCCTCACCGGAGCTATCGGGGCCCTACTTTTAACATCTGGTACCGCAATTTGATTCCATTTTCACTCCACAACCCTCATAACCCTTGGACTTATCCTCACTTTATTAACCATATACCAATGATGACGGGACATTGTACGAGAAGGAACCTTTCAAGGACACCACACCCCACCAGTCCAAAAAGGACTACGGTACGGAATAATCCTATTCATTACATCAGAAGTATTCTTCTTTGCAGGATTCTTCTGAGCCTTCTACCACTCAAGCTTAGCCCCAACCCCTGAACTGGGGGGATGCTGACCACCCACAGGCATCACCACCCTCGACCCGTTCGAGGTTCCCCTCCTTAACACAGCCGTACTTTTAGCCTCCGGAGTAACTGTAACATGAGCCCACCATAGCCTAATAGAAGGTGAGCGTAAACAAGCCATCCAGTCATTAACACTTACTATCCTGCTAGGATTCTACTTCACCTTCCTCCAAGGCCTTGAATACTACGAAGCCCCATTCACAATTGCAGACGGAGTCTATGGATCAACATTCTTTGTAGCAACCGGCTTCCATGGCCTCCATGTAATCATCGGCTCTACCTTCCTAGCCGTATGTTTACTACGACAAATCCTATACCACTTCACCTCAAATCACCACTTTGGATTCGAAGCTGCTGCTTGATATTGACACTTCGTTGATGTAGTTTGACTATTCTTATATGTATCTATCTACTGATGAGGATCATAATCTTTCTAGTATAAAAGACAGTACAGATGGCTTCCAACCATCTAGACTTGGTTAAAACCCAAGGAAAGATAATGAACTTACTTACAACAATCATAATAATCACAGTACTACTCTCATGCGTACTAGTAATCATCTCATTCTGATTACCACAAATGAACCCGGACGCGGAAAAACTCTCACCCTACGAATGTGGATTCGACCCCTTAGGATCCGCACGACTTCCTTTCTCACTACGATTCTTTCTAGTAGCCATTCTCTTCTTACTATTCGACCTAGAAATTGCCCTCCTCCTCCCCCTGCCCTGAGCTAACCAACTTCCAGACCCCCTACATACATTTTCACTGGCAACAAGTATTCTAATTCTACTAACACTGGGGCTAGTATATGAATGAATTCAAGGGGGACTCGAATGAGCTGAATAGGGAATTAGTCCAACTAAAGACTTCTGATTTCGGCTCAGACAATTGTGGTTAAAGTCCATAATTCCCTTATGACTACAGCTTTTCTCAGCTTTAGTGCAACATTTACACTAGGACTCGTGGGCCTAGCATTCCGCCGAACCCACCTACTTTCTGCTCTCCTTTGTCTTGAAGGGATAATACTATCACTTTACGTAGCCCTGTCACTATGAACGCTCACAACAGAATCAACAAACTTCCTAGGAATACCCTTAGTCCTTCTGGCACTATCTGCCTGTGAAGCCAGCACAGGATTAGCTATTCTTGTAGCCACAGCCCGAACCCACGGCACCGACCAAGTGCAAAACCTCAATATTTTACAATGCTAAAAATTTTAATTCCAACAATTATGCTACTTCCAACAATCTGACTAACCCCTAAAAAATGGCTTTGAATGTCCTCAATTGCTCAAAGTCTTGTAATTGCAATACTTAGCCTGTCATGGCTCAACTGAACAGCAGAAACAGGATGAGCCCTCCCAAACTTCTACATAGCAATCGACCCCCTCTCATCGCCCCTACTAGTACTCTCATGTTGACTTCTCCCATTAATAATTCTTGCTAGCCAAAACCACACCCGAACGGAACCCATCTCCCGTCAACGCACATACATTACACTTTTAACCTCCCTACAAGCTTTCCTAATCTTAGCCTTCGGCGCAACAGAAATCATCATATTTTACATCATATTTGAAGCAACCCTAGTCCCAACACTAATCATTATCACCCGCTGAGGCAACCAAGCAGAACGCTTGAACGCAGGGACTTACTTTCTATTCTACACCCTCGCCGGCTCTCTCCCGCTCTTAGTCGCCCTACTTACACTACAAAGCACTACCGGAAGCCTCTCAATACTAACACTAAACTTCAACCAAGTCCTCACCCTGTCCTCATGAGGAGATAAAATCTGATGGGCGGGCTGCCTACTGGCCTTTTTAGTAAAAATGCCCCTCTACGGAGTGCATCTCTGACTCCACAAAGCCCATGTAGAAGCACCAATTGCCGGGTCAATAGTACTAGCCGCCGTTCTTCTCAAACTCGGGGGATATGGACTAATCCGCATAACAACCATTCTAGACCCCCTAACCAAAGAAATAGCATACCCGTTTATTGTTTTAGCCCTCTGAGGCATTATCATAACAGGTTCAATCTGCTTACGACAAACAGACCTCAAGTCACTAATCGCTTACTCATCAGTCAGCCATATAGGCCTTGTGGCAGGAGGTATTCTGATTCAAACCCCCTGAGGCCTAACTGGAGCAATCATTCTGATAATTGCACACGGACTAGTATCCTCCGCCCTATTCTGCTTAGCAAACACAGCCTATGAGCGAACTCACAGCCGAACTATAGTACTGGCCCGAGGACTACAGACACTCTTCCCTCTCACCGCCACATGATGATTTATTGCTAATTTAGCTAATCTTGCACTCCCGCCCCTACCTAACCTGATAGGGGAAATAATAATCATCACAACACTATTTAACTGATCCCTATGAACCTTAATTCTGACAGGAACAGGAACACTGATTACAGCAGGCTACTCACTGTACATATTCCTGATAACCCAACGAGGGCCAATCCCCAACCACATCATCGGACTAACACCCTACCACACCCGAGAGCATCTTCTAATTACCCTGCACTTAATTCCAGTCATCCTACTTGTACTAAAACCCGAATTCATATGAGGATGATCCTACTGCAGATATAGTTTAATAAAAATGTTGGATTGTGATTCCAAAGAAAAGGGTTCAAACCCCTTTATCCGCCGAGAGAGGTTATGTAAACGATAGAGACTGCTAATCTTTATCACCACAGTTAAAATCTATGGCTCACTCGGCCTTTGAAGGATAACAGCCATCCGTTGGTCTTAGGAACCAAAAACTCTTGGTGCAAGTCCAAGTAGAGGCTATGCAAACCACCCTCATTTTTTCATCCTCACTAACTCTCATCTTCATACTACTAACCTACCCGATTCTAACAACTATCAACCCAATCACAAAAACATCAAATTGAGCCCTCACACACGTTAAAACCGCAGTAAGTACTGCATTTTTAATTAGCTTAATCCCACTATTTGTCTTCCTAGACCAGGGCGTAGAAACAATCGTAACAACTTGACACTGAATAAATACTTCAACATTTAACATCAATATTAGCTTAAAATTCGACTCCTACTCTATCATTTTCACCCCCATTGCCCTGTACGTGACCTGGTCTATCCTAGAATTCGCCTCATGATACATACACGAAGACCCTTACATAAGCCGATTCTTTAAATACCTACTCATATTTCTAATTGCCATAATCATTTTAGTCACAGCAAACAACATATTCCAACTTTTTATTGGCTGAGAGGGAGTAGGGATCATATCCTTCCTACTAATCGGCTGATGATACGGACGGGCAGACGCCAACACAGCTGCTCTTCAAGCCGTAATCTACAATCGAGTCGGAGATATCGGACTAATCATAAGCATAGCATGATTTGCTATAAACCTAAACTCATGAGAAATACAGCAAATCTTTGCCCTCTCACAAAGTATAGACATAACCCTTCCCCTAATTGGCCTCATCATTGCCGCAACTGGAAAATCAGCACAATTTGGACTTCATCCCTGACTCCCCTCCGCAATGGAGGGCCCCACGCCAGTATCAGCCTTATTACATTCAAGCACAATAGTCGTAGCCGGCATCTTCCTCTTAATTCGCCTTCACCCACTAACACAGTCAAACCAAACCGCACTTACTATTTGCCTATGCCTAGGAGCACTAACAACCCTATTTACCGCAACCTGCGCTCTAACCCAAAATGATATCAAGAAAATCGTAGCCTTTTCAACCTCAAGCCAACTAGGACTAATGATAGTCACTATTGGACTTAACCAACCCCAGCTAGCATTTTTCCACATTTGCACACATGCCTTTTTTAAGGCCATACTATTCCTCTGCTCCGGATCAATCATCCACAGCCTCAATGACGAACAAGACATTCGAAAAATGGGAGGAATGCACAACCTAGCCCCATTTACTTCAACCTGCCTAACACTAGGAAGCCTGGCTTTAACAGGCACCCCATTCTTAGCCGGGTTTTTCTCCAAAGATGCTATCATCGAAGCCCTAAACACCTCCTACCTTAACGCCTGAGCCCTTATTCTCACCCTCATTGCCACTTCATTCACCACAGTATACAGCTTCCGAGTCGTATTTTTTGTAACTATGGGCACCCCCCGATTCCTACCTCTATCACCCATTAATGAAAACGACCCAGCAGTAATTAACCCAATCAAGCGACTAGCCTGAGGAAGTATTGTAGCAGGACTCATTATTACTGCCAATACCCTCCCCGCAAAAACCCCAATCATAACTATACCCCCACTATTAAAACTAGCCGCTTTAACAGTCACAATCCTAGGACTCCTGACAGCGATAGAACTGGCAAACCTGACCTCCAAACAATTTAAACCAACCCCAATCATCAAACTACACAACTTCTCAAACATACTAGGCTACTTCCCCAATACAGTACACCGCCTAATCCCCAAACTTAACCTTATCCTAGGACAAACAATAGCAAATCAAATAGTAGATCAAACCTGATTTGAAAAAGTAGGCCCCAAAGGTCTATCCTCCACACAGTTAAAAATGTCTACCATCGCAAGCGACACCCAACAAGGAATAATTAAAACTTACCTAATGATTTTTCTCATTACCTCCGGACTAGCAACTCTTTTAGCACTAAACTAAACTGCTCGCAAAGCCCCCCGATCCTGACCCCGAGTTAACTCTAACACCACAAACAAAGTTAATAATAAAGCCCAAGCAGAAATTAAAAGTACAGGACCTGCAATAGAATAAAGAACTGCAACTCCCCCAGACTCCCCCTGCACTATAAAAAATTCCTTACAGCTGCTCAACACCCCCACACTAGACTCCAAAATATTAGGAACTAAATACATAAACCCAACTACAACTGACAGAAAAAGAAGCATAAAAGACTCAAACACAGAAACCTCTCCCCAAGTATCAGGATGAGGATCAGCTGCTAAAGCAGTTGTATACCCAAATACTACCACTATACCCCCTAAATAAATTAAGAACAAGGCTAGAGCTAAAAACCCCGAACCCGTAATTGCTAAAAAAGCACAAGCAGACCCCGAACACAACACCAAACCCAACGCCCCGTAATAAGGAGAAGGGTTTGAAGCAACCCCAACCATACCCAAAACAAACCCAACTAAATAAACACATGCAAAAAACAGCATGATTTCTACCCGGATTTTAACCGAGACTAATGACTTGAAAAACCACCGTTGTTACTCAACTATAGAAACCTTTAATGGCAAGCCTCCGAAAAACCCACCCTCTCCTAAAAATTGCTAACGACGCACTAGTCGACCTCCCTGCCCCCTCAAACATTTCAGCATGATGAAATTTTGGCTCTCTACTAGGACTCTGTCTTGCCACACAAATCTTAACCGGCCTATTCCTAGCTATACACTACACCTCCGACATCGCAACCGCATTCTCATCAGTAACACACATCTGTCGAGACGTAAACTATGGGTGACTAATCCGAAACATACACGCAAACGGAGCATCATTCTTCTTCATTTGCATCTATGCCCACATCGCTCGAGGACTTTATTACGGATCATACTTATATAAAGAAACCTGAAATATCGGAGTAGTTTTATTACTTTTAGTAATAATAACCGCCTTTGTAGGATATGTCCTACCATGGGGACAAATATCATTCTGAGGGGCCACAGTAATTACAAACCTAATGTCAGCCGTACCCTACGTAGGAGACATATTAGTACAATGAATTTGAGGAGGATTCTCCGTTGACAACGCCACACTAACACGATTCTTCGCCTTCCATTTCCTCTTCCCATTCGTAATTGCAGGAGTCACAATCCTACACCTACTCTTTCTCCACGAAACAGGCTCAAACAACCCAGCCGGACTCAACTCCGACGCAGACAAAATCTCCTTCCACCCTTATTTCTCATACAAAGACCTTCTAGGATTCGCAATCATACTGCTCTCACTAACCTCCCTAGCCCTCTTCTCCCCCAACCTATTAGGAGACCCAGACAACTTCACCCCCGCCAACCCCATAGTCACTCCCCCACATATTAAGCCAGAATGATACTTCCTATTTGCCTACGCAATTCTTCGATCTATCCCCAATAAACTGGGAGGAGTTCTAGCACTCCTATTCTCTATCCTAGTGTTAATAGTAGTCCCAATTCTACACACATCAAAACAACGAGGACTAACATTCCGACCCCTTACCCAATTCTTATTTTGAACCCTTGTAGCAGACGTAATCATTCTCACATGAATCGGGGGAATACCAGTAGAACACCCCTTTATTATTATCGGCCAAGTAGCCTCGGCCCTATACTTCGCTCTATTCTTAGTACTAGCACCTTTAGCCGGATGGGTAGAAAACAAGGCTTTAGAATGAAACTGCCTTGGTAGCTTAACATCAAAAGCGCCGGTTTTGTAATCCGGAGACTGGGGGTTAAAATCCTCCCCAAAGCCAGAGAAGAAAGATTCTAACTTCCACCACTAACTCCCAAAGCTAGTATTCTAAACTAAACTATTCTCTGATAACATGCAAGGCCCAGCCGAATGTACATAAACAAACATGCACTATTATCCATAGTGTCCTTGTATGTACGCATGTATGTAATTAATACATAATATGCATTATATTACATATATATATGTATTTAGTACATAATATGTACCACATTGTATACATATACATATTATGTATAATAACCATTAGATATGGTGTAAATACATTAAATGTCCTACTTACATTCACATGTGTCAGTACAGATCATAAGCTAAACCAAGAAGATTTATTGTTAATGCACAGCAAGTAACATTAAAGTTTATTGTACTTCCTCACCGATCACTTGATCACACTCTCATCTAACCTGAATAATCGATCATTCCCCAATCAGTCCATCCAACTATTTCCTTGTGTTATTTGACTCTACTTGATATAAATATTATAATGCACAGTAAGAGACCACCAACCAGCTTAAATAATTGCATACTCTTATTGATAAGATCACGGACAAAAATAGTGGGGGTTTCACAGAATGAACTATTCCTGGCATTTGGTTCCTATTTCAGGGCCACACATTTATATTTACTCTATCAGTGGTGGAACCTTGCATAAGTTAATGTCGATAATCATTTAGTCCTTTACCCACCATGCCGGGCGTTCACTTTTGCGCATTTGGTTCTTTTTTTCCGGGTCTCTTTCACTTGGCATTTGCCGAATCCCTCCTAATGTTACTCGTCACGGTGGTATATTTTCTTGCTAGAAGTAATAAATATGGAGTACTTCAACACCATTCATAGAAGAATAACATAACTGATATCATGTGCATAAAGTATCAATACTCAACCCACAAACTACTATATTATCTCCCCCTCTTAACAAACCTTCTACTAAGGATTCCGCGCGACAAACCCCCCTACCCCCTACGCCCTGATTACCTTAATACTTCATGTCAAACCCCAAAACCATGAAAGGCTCGATTGGCGCATCAACAAGTTGCTATATGTGTTCTATATATAATGACACAAAATCAACACCACCATATA